CCGGGACCATACAAGCCTGTTACATGAAATGCACCAAAACCAAAGCAAGCTACCCCTGAGAGAAATAAATGAATTCCAAAGATCTTTGGCAAATCCAAAGAGGGTTTTCCTGTACGTTCATCACAAAATATTTCTAGATCCCAATACACCCAATGCCAGATAGCTGCCAAAAAGCATAAGCCAGAAAACACAATATGTGCTCCCGCTACACCTTCGTAACTCCAAATACCTGGATTCGTTACAGTCCCCCCTGTGATACTCCAACCGCCCCATGAATTGGTTATTCCTAAACGAGTCATGAAGGGTATAACGAACATACCCTGTCTCCACATTGGATCAAGAACAGGATCAGAAGGATCAAAAACCGCTAATTCATACAGAGCCATCGAACCGGCCCAACCAGCAACCAGAGCTGTATGCATTATATGAACAGAAAGCAACCGACCGGGATCATTCAATACAACGGTATGAACACGATACCAAGGCAAACCCATGGAAATACCCCTTATATCAAAGATAAATGGACACTACGTAACTTTATTGCATTGGAAAAGACTATAATATGACTATCCTATGGACCACTCTTGTTGAGTCGATTATTTCCGAACAAGGGTTTCTATTCTGTTGGTAATAATGGAACAATTCTGTTCGTAGGAACAAAGAGAAGCAGATTTATTCTATACTCGATAAGTACCAATACGCAATGGGGGAGTTGATCCCATTTTCTATGAGCGAATGAGTCCATACTTATTTATCATTAGAAAAACCTATTCGTAATAATTTGAGTTTATTCATTCTGTCTTTCTTTATGAATTTTTAGAATCTATGGATAAAATAAATACGATAAAAACCAATATGAATATTATAAAGACAATAAACAAATTGTTACGTTTCCACCTCAAAGTGAAATATAGTATTAAATTTTTTCTTTCATTTAATGCCTATTGGTGTTCCAAAAGTTATATTCCGAAATCCTGGAGATCCAATTTCATCTTGGGTTGACGTATAGTGCGACTTGTCAGATATATTGGGTCATATGGTATTTCCCCGTTCTCTCCCCCGATCGAGATATCCCCCGTTTCGCCCAAGAAAGATAAATTGAATCATCAAAAATTTGGAGCGTGAAGTGCAATTAGATCCATTTTTGAGGGGATTCATATTACTATTATCAATTAGAATAATTCAATTAGAATAATTCAATTAGAATAATTTATGGTTGGCTTGGTTGGACTAAAAAAATGAAGTATCCAGGCTCCGTTTAGAAAAAACCCAATTGGATTGGTAAGATATCTATGATTGCTATTCCTAGTTTTTCTTTGTAAAGAGATCCTAATTGTCAAGCAAAGTTATCTCAACTCTAATAAATACTTGTATAAAATGAATTGAAAAAAAAAAAAAAGAAATACAAAAAGAAATGGTAATGGGAGCATTTGTCCTATATGTACAAATCCAAATCGGGCGGATCTTTACCCGGAGTAGAGCATAAACCTAAAAAGATGAAACAGACCCATTCAGGAACAAGAAAATACCATCGCGGTTTGGATTAAATCTCGATGAAAGAATACATCAATGAGAAGTTAATTCGATAAGTTTAATGACCCTTTCTTATAACTTCGAATTTGAGAATGGAAAATCAAAAATATAAAAAAGGAGTAAAAACTCGTCTTTATTGAAAAATCGAAGAAAAGCCCTTTCGTTAGAAGTAAGAAAGAACCTTTCCAGAAAAAACGAAAGAAGACTTGAATCTAGACATTGATTCACGATTTTTTTGAACCGTATGCATCAAAAGGCGCATGTACGGTTCCTAAGGGATACAATTTTACCCTAATCAACCGACTTTATCGAGAAAGATTACTTTTTTTAGGCCAAGGGATTAGTACCGAGCTTTCGAATCAACTTATTGGTCTTATGATATATCTCAGTATGGAGGATGAGACCAAAGAGCTGTATTTGTTTGTAAACTCTCCTGGGGGCTGGGTAATACCTGGGATCGCCATTTATGATACTATGCAATTTGTGCGACCAGATGTACATACAGTATGCATAGGATTAGCTGCTTCAATGGGATCTTTTATCCTGGTCGGAGGACAACTTACCAAACGTATAGCATTCCCTCACGCTTGGCGCCAATGAGGTTTTTATTTGAGAGAAAAAAGAAGACTATGCCTTCGCCATATGAATACTAAGTAATAATAGCATGGCACTTCGAATTCGATATGAGAAATTTTGGTATTGTTTTTTTTTTCAAAACATTAGATTCTGTATCGAGAGAGTAGTATGAGATAAGGGGTATTTCCGATTTTCTCTTATCTATCGGGAGTTCAGTTCAGCGTCACAAACTTTTTTGTTTTCATGACGGAGAGTTCTTAACAATATTTATGTTATGAAAGAGTACAAAAAAAAGAGTTTTTCCTTATTTGATCGGATTAAAAAGAAACTTTGGGATTGCTGAATCACAGACAAAAAAAAAAAGAAAAAATAAACATATAAAGCAACGGAGCCATCATAGTATTTTTTAATTCCTCCGAAAGGAAGGATGGCAATTTGATTATTTACCCATCTGAGTCTGATAGATTCGATTTTTCTCTTTCTTCAATAGAAAGGAGGGGGGTCAATTTTCTTGTAGAGCCGTATGCACAAAAGATGCCTGTACGGTTGTTCAATTCTATCTTTTTTCTATTCTTTATCTTTCTTTTCTCTTTGCTTTATCATGCGAGATAGGAGAAGCTTTTTTTTTGTTATATCATCAGGGTAATGATGCATGAACCTGCTAGTGGTTTTTATATGGCACAAGTAGGCGAATTTGTCGTGGAAGCGGAAGAACTGCTGAAACTGCGTGAAACCCTCACAAGGGTTTATGCAGAAAGAACGGGCAAACCCTTATGGGTTGTATCCGAAGATATGGAAAGAGATATTTTTATGTCAGCAACAGAAGCCCAAGCTTATGGAATTGTTGATTTTGTAGCGGTTCAAGGAAAATAACATGGATTTCGCGCAAATCTGTGATTTGAGATTTTATCTTCGAATTGAATATTATTCTATTAAATAGAAGTAATTCACCATCATTCGGTTAGGATCAATCTAAACCAACCCATCATATTATGTATACGATTCAACATGCCAACTATTAAACAACTTATTAGAAATACAAGACAGCCAATCAGAAATGTCACGAAATCCCCCGCTCTTCGGGGGTGCCCTCAGCGTCGAGGAACATGTACTAGGGTGTATGTGCGACTCGTTTAGATCATGAGCTGGCACAAAAGCACGAAAACGACTTTTACAGTATCAATCAATGATCAGTACCGGTGAATGGGATAGGATGGAAAAAGGAATTCCATCCATTATGAAAAAAAAAAAACTTTACCGTATCCCTCTATTGTGTATGAAGTTTATGGTTTCCGTTGGTGTAAACCCAATCACCTGAATTTAAGATGATAAGAAATTCTCCATTGGTAACAAAAGGTTATCCATTAAGCGGAGGAAATCTTATTTAAAAAGCATAAAACATAAAGATTAGGTAGGCCCCCAATCTGGCAAGAACGGACTAAGAGGGTCAGCTACCCAGCAAACTTTCATAATTAAATACCGTTACTGTATAGGTAGATCTGATTGTGAAAGACCTATTACTGGATAATTCATGGGTAGAGCCAAAGCGTGTGAACTATACAAGTTCCCAATAACATCAATTTGTTGATTAAATAGTAAATTAAAGTATAAAGTAAAGGCTCCGGTGTATAGAGAAGACCTCACCGTTTAAAAAGTAACCATAGAAACGAAGGAACCCACTATTTCTTTTTTTAGTTCTTTTATTTACTATATTTTTGATACCTAGGAAAATACACTTTTTTATTTCTGTCTTATTTCGCAGTGAAATACCTAAAAAAAAAAAAAGACAAAATCGTGGTCGGGAAGGTTAGAGTAGCCAAAGCCATTGGAATTTTGATTTTATACATTGGAAAAATCCGTTTTGTTATTAATAGACTAGGAAGGGGGAAAGAATAACTGAAAGAAAGGCAATCAATTAGTTATTCGTCAAAGTTTCATTTATTCAATGACCAGAATTAAACGGGGATATATAGCTCGGAGACGTAGAACAAAAATTCGTTTATTTGCATCAAGCTTTCGAGGGGCTCATTCAAGGCTTACTAGAACTATTACTCAACAGAAAATAAGAGCTTTAGTTTCGGCTCATCGGGATAGGGATAGGAAAAAGAGAGATTTTCGTCGTTTGTGGATCACTAGGATAAACGCAGTAATTCGCGAAAGGGGAGTATCCTATAGTTATAGTAGATTTATACACGATCTGTACAAGAGACAGTTGCTTCTTAACCGTAAAATACTTGCACAAATAGCTATATCAAATAGGAATTGTCTTTATATGATTTCGAACGAAATCATAAAGGAAGTAGATTGGAAAGAATCCACCAGAATAATTTAAATTGAGTTACCCGGAGAATGAACTCCGGGAGGGTAGAGTAGAAATTAGTATGAGAAAATATGCTAAAGTAGTCAAAATGAATGAACACGTTCAATTCAATAAAAACAGATTTCTTTTTTTCCGATTCATTTTTTTCTTACGACACGATACTCAAATCTAGATTTGAGTAATTATGATTCAAGTGAAGAAAAAGTAAGCCTATTTATTTCGGGCTTTAAAACCAGCAGTTCTAGCGGTCGACTCGATTCTTTCAAATTGTTTCTCATTATTGAGAAAGGGTAACAAAGATAAAATACGAGCTTGTTTTATAGCAAGAGTAATTAATCGTTGTTGTTTCAAGGTCAATCTATTCACGCGTCTTGATAATATTTTTCCTTGTTCACTAATAAATCGACTAATTAAACTCATGTTTCTATAATCAATTCGATCCCCCGATTGAATCGGGGGCAAACGCCTACGAAAAGATCGCTTGAATTTAAGAAAAGGTCGCTTGGATTTATCCATGGTTTGTTTGTTTAATTTATTCCTTATCCCTAAAATCCTATTTCTGAATTCTAAT